CCAAAGTTAGAACAAGGGGGATTAAGAAATTTGATGGGTTTCTGTAGATCAGATATTAGTCAAACCCTTTAGTTTATATATTTAAATTCGAAAATCCCACTCTATTTATTTTCGGATCTTATACAAATTGAATTTTTTTTTTCACTAGTTGTTGTGCGTAAAAAAAGATTATGCTAAACTTCGAAAAACTAGAAACTAAACATAAGAATCTTTGACGAACAGAATCAAGAATAATTATTATTTCGACACAAGAAAAGAATTTTATACGTCCCTTTCTTGTGTCGAAGACTAGGAAAACGACTAATCCTTCCTAACAAAATAGGTTCCCCTCATTTATTCTTTACTTTTCTATTTTCCGCTTATTTTATTTTATGTTTAGTATCTAGTCAATTTTTTCTATTTGAATAGAAAATCAGTGATGCAGTATATTCCATTTTAATATGACTGATCACACCACTACAATTTGGAAACAAAGAAAAGGTAAATTGAAAAACTTTTATTTCCAATATACATACTTTCATCAGTGCTGTGTACAAGTAATTACTTATAGCTAGTAGAAAAAAGAATATAAACAAGTAAACAAAAGACTTTGCATTCTTTTTTTATTATATATAACCTAATTTCCAACAAGAATTTTGGCCTTTTTCCACGAACTTGATGTTGATAAATTCAAGGACCTAGAAATTCATTTCGGACAATTGCACTTTCTCAAACTGTTTCTTTTTAAGAACCAAAAAGATTTGTGCCAAAATCACAGATGCCAAGAAGAACAAAAGACCTTGAACACGTAATGGATCTTGAAGTACTATTTCTGCCTCTCCCTGACCAAATCCCCCCACATTAGGATTACTTGTTAATGGTTGATCAAGTTTGATAGACTCACTCTCTGAAACAAGAAGTTCGGGTCCTGGAGGAATAATATCAACCACTTGACGCCCGTCTGATGGATCCCCTATAGTTATTTCATATCCCCCTTTTTCCTTTCGTATAATTTTCGTTACTATACCTGCTGCTGTAGCATTATAAACCGTATTATTACTCTTGCTCCCGTCCGGATAAATCTGCCCCCGCCCTCTGTTTCCACCTACATATATGGGATATTTTAAGAAGTGAGCATCTTTCTTAGTTGCAGGGTCGGGAGAAAGAATAGGAAAGGTAATTTCACTATATTTCTGACCCGGAACAGGACCTATCACAATAATATTTTTTTTAGTAGGGCGATAACTCTGAAAAGACAGATTTCCTATCTTTTCTTTCATCTCGGGCGAAATACGATCGGGGGGGGCTAATTCAAACCCTTCAGGTAAAATCAGAACAGCCCCTACATTCAAACCACCCTTTTTCCCATTAGCAAGAACTTGTTTCACTTGGATATCATAAGGAATTCGAACAACTGCCTCAAATACAGTATCAGGAAGTACCGCTTGTGGAACCTCAATATCCACAGGCTTATTAGCTAAATGGCAATTGGCACATACAATACGCCCAGTTGCTTCTCGTGGATTTTCATAACCCTGTTGTGCAAAAATGGGATATGCATTTGAAATGTATGTCCGAGTTATTATGTATATCACGAGGGATACGGAAATAGATCGAGTAATCTGTTCCTTTATCCAAGAAAGGGTAGTTCTAGTTTGCATGGTCCAATCATTGATCCCGAAAATTTCTACAATAAATTAGGTAGGTCGCTAGTCTAGTTCCCTATCCACGATTCCGCTCTTTACTAAACTAATTTCACTGCAATATAGGAAAATCCCCCTAGATTGCTAGAACTAGGAAGTATTATTTTGAATGCGCTTTTCCTATGTTAAACAGTAACAAACATTAGAATTGGATTAAGATTACAGTGGACCATTTTTCAATCATTCATTGAATGATAAATCACTACAAGTGACGGAGATATACGATTTAAATACCGGAAAATCCAATATTTGAAAATTGTATCTATAATGACTGGAAAAGTGGAAACAAGCCCAGATATAATTTGATCATTATAAGAAAACCCAAAATCTTTGTACACAAAGCTAAGCAGAAATTCCCAACCGTGGGGTGAATGGAATCCGATACATAAATCGGTTAATAAAAGAATAGAAAAAGCTTTGATTGTGTCACTTAAGTTATATAAGAATTCCTGAACCCAAGAGTTAAAAAGAATAAGTTCTTTATTACCCAGAAGAGAATAACCACTTAGAATAACAAAATAGGTTAGATTTGTCGAGAAGTGTAAAATCGTATGAATATGATTCTCATTATGCATCTTGATCAATTGGATTGTTTCTTTTTGGATCCCTATACTCAATTTTTGAGTATGGGTCTCCGAAAATTCCTTTATCATTTCTTCCACCAAGAAAAGTTCCTTTAATTCTATGAATTTTTCTAGAATGCTCTTTTCTTGAATCTGATTCAAAAAAATTTCATATTTCCTAGTATTCCACCAATTTGTAATCCAAGATTCCATACTTTTTTGAAATAAAAGAGAGATCAACCCGGGCAAAAATACTATAAATGCAAGATATATAAGGGGAGTCGATTCTTTCTTTTTTGACATTTTTTTTTTCATTTTTGAATTATTAATGAAGCCACCCTATTCATCGATTCTATGTGATCTACTCTTTCGATCAAGCGTGAGTTCTATTACAAGATATGAATCCCCCCTTTTTTTGTGATTCAGTGTTTAGTTTAGCCCCTGACCCTACAAAGAATACAGAAATAGAATAAGACCGTTTCGAATTTGAATAAAGAAATACTCATTTTTTTTTCAGATATTTTAATTAGTTAAATTTGAAATAGTTTCCCCCTTACGATGGATACCCGAACGAGCGAATTCAAATTAGCCAATCCTAGTTCAAGACGAAATAAACCCCCTGAGCCCAAGACTAGTTGAAAAAATTATGAAAAACAGTGTGATGATCAAAAAATAATGGCAAAACAAGACCAAATTCCGGTGATTTGTTATTTTTTTTGGTACTTAATTAAGTTTCGCGGATTTACATACTACGTTTTGCGGACAAAGTAGTTTTGTTTTATGGCTGTTCTATAATAATATATGTATGATCCGGTTTGACTACAATGAGTGCTCTTATATTATAAAAAAAGAAAAAAAGAGGATTCACAAGCTTTTTCCTTTTGATGAGAAAACGTTTAGTTAGTTTATTTTTCAAAAAATTTCAATAGGTACGCGCAAGAAATAGGCCAATTCAGCAGCTTTTTGTTCAATTTCGCGTGGAGTCAAATTCTCATCAGTACGAGTCAAGGGAATGTCCCCCTGGCCGCGGATTTCCATATAAAGAACACGGCGGGCATAAATACCCTCTTTAACTTCTATTCTTATGGACTGAATATCTTTCATAAGGAATCGGAGGAAAATACGACGATTCTTTCCAGGAAATCCCCAACGAAAAATACACACTATTCCTCCTTTTCTATCGAATCGATCATAACCACTACCCACATTCCACGCAATTGTGCACCACAAATAAGAACTAATAAAAAGACCCGCGATACCGTAGAAAGACATCACGATCCCTTGTGGAAAAAAAGATATTTGATGATATGGAAATAAAGATATCAAATTCCTACCAAGATAACTGGAAGTTCCAACCAATAAAAATCCTACTGAACCTAAAAAAAGGATACAGGCCCAACCGAAATTACTTATTTTTCGAGACCCTGTTATAAGTTCTATCCATATATGTTCTGATCGCCAACTCATACTAGATCCAGTTGTATTTTATTGGAAGTGAAAGAATAAACAAAATCCATTTGACTTTACTCTTTTTGTTTCCGAAGGAACTCTCATCAACTAGCCTTATTCTAATGTGAATCTTTAGGAGGCTTCGGAAGAAGCCGCACCTTATATAATATTATACTAAATAGATATCTTTATTATGATCTAAACCTAAATCTTGAAAAAAATCAATGAGAGTTCATCCCATCGGATCTAAAAAATCTTGTTTTTTTGAATATGAAGAAATAACGAAGCCATTGCCATTGCCGGAAAAACTAGGCCCACTAAGGGCACAAAAATAGAGGGTAAGTTAAGAGTTGTCATAGAATGGATACCTCGATTTACTATTTGTACCTGTTATATATTGTTATAATTGTTATATAAGGTATTTAAGAATAGAATAATTCTATTTGGAAGAAATTAGACTCTAAGATAAGTGAATATATATATATAATAATTGAGTATAGAGTAAGTGCAAAGAGGATAGAACTAACTAACTAAATGGGCTTCGCTTTTTTTAGCTTTCTACATAAACTATATGACTGATCCAACAGGGGTTATTAGTAATAATGACGATTCTCGGTAAATTAGAGAAGGATGCAAGACTCTAATAGAGACAATTTTTTCTATATACACTATATACATAAGTATAAGGAGAGTATGCAAATTTTTGCCTTCCCCGAAATTCGCGAAAGGCAAAAGTCGCACTTTTGTCTTGTTTGTTGATAGAGACTGGCGTTATGATTACTAATCATCAATATGACTAAAAAAGGATATCGCAAAAAATTAGGAAACTTTTGATTCTCTCTTGATTCGCTCTACAATTGGATCTTATGTCACCAAAGAAAACTGAACTTTTCCTATTTTCATTTTCATTCCAATAAACTAATTGAACCTAACATTCTACTTGTTTATTTTTTATTTTTTTTTTTTCAAGGGAAAAAAAGCGTGGAGTTGCAATAACTCACTCAAAACACCTTGTAAAGGATTACGTGGTACAATTGGGTCGAATAAACCCTTTTGGAATAAATATTCAGCGGCTTGTGAACCTTCCGGTACTGTCTTATTTAATGTTTGTTCAATTACTCGTTTACCCGCAAATGCAATATAGGCATTGGGTTCAGCAATAATGATATCCCCCAACATACCAAAACTCGCTGTCACCCCACCAGTAGTTGGAGATGTAAGGATTGATACATAGAATAACTTTTTATTTAATTGATAATCATATAAAGCAGAAGAGATTTTAGCCATTTGCATCAAGCTCAAACTC